AAATCCAAAAATGCATTTTTCCCTTTCTATGAACCAGTAAAGAGTGTCGAGGGTTTCATTCCCAAAGCAAAAAGAAGTCTTGATTTCTTTTTGCTTTCCTATTTTTCCATTTCGCTTTTATTGTTTGTTAGGTTTGGAACTATGTAATTAATTGAAGTGGAAAGGCAATCTGATGATCCTTCATCAGAAGATTGTCCAAGGAAGACGCAAGGTGGGTTATAGAAAAAACAAGGAAACGGATGATAAATAAAATTTTGCAGTAATTGAATCAGGAATCAAAATTTGAATTCGGTATGGATAAAAGAACTTCCTATGTTATACTATTCAAGTCTTGACAACGGGTTGATTTGATAGATCACATATTGCTATTCATGATAGTGATCCGGTTCAAGATCATCGAGAGGTAATTCATTCATTGAATTTACAGACGATAGACAAAAGATTTATCATCTCTAGGGGATTAAATCCCGAGTTATTGCGAAGTAAAAAAACGATGAGATTATGGAAGTCAATATTCTTGCATTTATTGCTACTGCACTATTCATTCTAGTTCCTACCGCTTTTCTACTTATCATTTACGTAAAAACAGTCAGTCAAAATGATTAATTCAATTGAATTTTCAAATTCATTTGAATAAAACTTTCCTTCCAAGTTCTTATCAAAAATGGACAAAGTTAAATGAAAGGGATTCCAATTTCACGTCTTAACTTAAATGAAATGAGCGCATTATAATCGGCAATTTTCTAAGAGATAGATAGTATGGTATAAAAATTCATTTTTATACCATACTATCTATCTCTTAGTCTATAAAGGTCTATAAAGTTGTAATCTAGAATAAAGATAAAGGCTTAAGTTTCTATATATCAATCTACAATATTCTCTTCATATATGTATATATTAATTCCATATCATATATTCCATATCTATATATGGAATATATGATATGGAATTAACATAAGACCCAATTTGCTACATCTATTTGTTCCGATCAATCTGAAATAATTCTTATCTTAGGATTTTAATTCCTTTCCTTTTACTAATAAGGAAGGGGAAAACGCGCCTATTTTTAACGCCAGAACCGTGATCTGAAATAAGTCGATAAAGCATAAACCGCCTTTCTAAAATTAGAATAGAAACCAAAGGGTAAATGCCCGCTCGCCCGAGGCAAGATCTTATTATTGCCCAGTCTCTCCTTAAACAACCACTATCTCTATATCATTTCTCATAGAAAGTGCGTATACGCTTAACAAAATGACTTCTTTTTTGAAGAGTAAAGAGGGAAATAAAAAAAAAAGAAAAGGGTCCGGTTTTCCTTAGTATCCGTCTATAAAGATAGTAAGAGCCCATTCCCATTGATTGAAATAGAAAATTTCGGAAGAATTTTAGGTTGGAATAAATTTCCAATCATCTGAATCCCTTTCTTTTCGAAGTACAAAGACGGGAATCGATGAAATATCTCTTTGATTGAAAGAGTATGATTCCTATCATAGATTACTCCATTGGAATCCAATGGGATTCCCAATTCAAAGATTTGATTTTAAATAGTTCAAAATGCGTTGCAGAATGATCTATAAAACAATCGATACGGTTTGATTACTGAACTCAATTAGTAGTACTTCTAAAGTCCACTTCTTCCCCACACTACGAGTGAAAGGGAAAATGTAAAGACTACCATTAAAGCAGCCCAAGCGAGACTTACTATATCCATGTGCATTATGTCCCCTATCTCTATAAATACGAAGGAATTTTTCCATTATTCCTCACTAATAATAGTGGAATTAATGTCGCAGAGTCAAAAAGGAGTTCTACCAAACACTATTGAGAAACCAATCCAATAAATCGATTATGATTTCGAGTTTTTTGGTGATTCAGGCGACACCCGGATTTGAACTGGGGAAAAAGGATTTGCAGTCCCCCGCCTTACCACTCGGCCATGCCGCCAAAATGATACAAAATAGAATAGATGCAATTTTTCCCGGATTACTGAATTTTTATTGTACTTGCATTTTGACTTCTGTTTTCCTTAATCCTTTATTTCCTAAAATAAAAGAAAGACCCCTTTTGATTGGATTTGATACATCCCTTATGATTGATTGTATAGTATCTGAAAATACACAATGCTAAAAACATTCTCTCGTTTTTCTATTGAGAAATCAAATGTGTATTTTTCAGACGAGAAATTAGAACCATTGACTATTGACCCCTTACTTCGAATTCATGAACGATTCTGGGATTTGAATTTCAAATTGTGTTTTCCTAATGACAAAATACAAATTGAGACAGAACGAATCAGTATTGATTTTTCAATCAAAAAAGATTTCTCAATTTCAATTATAACAAAACATATGAGTCTATGTAAACCCCAGAACATAAATTGTTACACAGATATCTATTATTTAGATATATTGTCAATAGATGTATTGTCAATAAGGAATTCTAATAAAATTATCCTACTTCATTTCATGCATTGAATGGGAATTTTCTTTTGATAGAGTACGCC